ATGCGCACCATTTTAATAATGTAAATAAGCACATTTTGGGCCCAAAAACAACTGCTCGAGGTTTTCCTGTTTCCGGGGGGTTTTCAGGAGCGTTATATATCTCAGGAGTTTAGGGGGGTAGGGGGGTTTAACGCGAAAAAACCCCCGGGGGCATCTTAGAAATTCTCCGATTGATTTTCATATTATGCTCTTGATATAGTAGTATGCAATAAGGTAATGACATATCTATCCACCATTAATACTATTTCCTTGCAGGCGAGGAAATGTTCAACCTTGTCAACTATTACCGTGTGCACTCTGAAATGTCAAATGAAAGGAAAAAAAAAAAAAGGAACCCCTTGCCCGATGGAAAGAACGCCCGGCATGCTGGATGCTCCCGCTTATGGTTTCCACCATTAACTTATGCAAGCGTCGATGAAAGTGTGAGGAATAATATCAATCAATGGCCCTGAAATAGGAACCAAATGCCAGGAATAGTTCACTAAGTGAAACCCCCACGATTATTGTCCCTCACCCTCAATAACCGTTGGCATTAAGATATGGACTGGATGGTCGGTTCTTACTGCGCATCTTTGTCATTGGTATTAGGAATGTCAGGTAAACGTATAACATCACTGATGCGAGTTCCTTTAAAGCTTAGCAGGACATTATTAAACACACTGTATGTTGGGTTATCCCTATATGGGCATGTAAATCTTAGTACGATGTTGTTGAATGAATGGTCTATTCCGAGAAATGGGTATAAAACATAAATGTCCTTGATCCCAAGTAATATGTCTTAATATAAATATATGGTGTAAATACATATATGCTTAAACAAAGAATAGTTTAATTTCAGAATGCTAGCTTTGGGGGCTAGCGGTGGGAGTTAAAATCTCCTTTCTTTGAGCAGTAGGGAGGGGTTTAACCTCCGGCGTCCGGCTTACAAGGCCGGCGCTCTGGCGCTGAGCTACTAGTGCATGATCATGTAAGTGCTTTATTTTCCACTCATCCGGCTAATGGGAATAAGACTAGAAAAAGGGAGAAGTAGGATACGGATGCGACTTGGCCAATTAGAATGTAGGGGTCTTCAACGGGCATTCCTCCGATTCATGTCAGAATAAGAACGTTTGCGATTAAAGTTCAGAAAAGGAACTGTGAGAGTGGGCGGAATGTTAAGCTTCGTTGTTTAGAGGAGTGGAGGAGGGGGACAATTATGAGGATTAGGATGGAAGCGAGTAAGGCTAAGACACCGCCAAGTTTATTAGGGATCGACCGCAGAATTGCGTAGGCAAACAAGAAGTATCATTCTGGTTTAATATGAGGCGGGGTGACAAGAGGGTTGGCTGGTGTAAAGTTGTCAGGGTCTCCAAGGACATTGGGGGCAAATAGGGCGAGGGCTGCCAGAGTTGCAAGGAGGGCGGCGAATCCTAGGAGATCTTTATATGAGAAGTAAGGGTGAAATGAAATTTTGTCTACGTTTGAGGTCAAACCTAGGGGGTTGTTGGAGCCTGTCTCGTGAAGAAAAATAAGGTGAATAAATGTGACGGCTACAATTACAAAGGGGAAAAGGAAGTGAAAGGCGAAGAAGCGGGTAAGTGTGGCGTTGTCTACAGAAAAGCCCCCTCAAATTCATTGGACTAATGTATTACCCACATATGGAATGGCAGAGAGAAGGTTTGTAATAACTGTTGCCCCTCAGAAAGATATTTGTCCTCATGGGAGGACATAGCCTACGAAAGCAGTTATTATAACAAGTAGGAGGAGTACAACTCCAATATTTCAGGTCTCTTTATATAGGTATGAGCCATAATAGAGGCCTCGACCAATATGTATATAAATACAGATGAAGAAAAAGGAGGCGCCATTGGCGTGAAGGTTACGGATGAGCCACCCGTAATTTACATCTCGGCAGATATGGGCTACGGAGGAAAAAGCTGTGGCAATATCAGATGTATAGTGTATGGCTAAAAATAGGCCTGTAAGAATCTGAGTAATTAAGCATAGTCCTAAGAGAGAGCCAAAATTTCATCAAACGGAGATGTTTGAGGGAGCAGGGAGATCGACTAGGGCGTCGTTAGCAATTTTTAAAAGGGGGTGGGTTTTTCGTAGGCTTGTCATTAAGGGTTCTTGTAGTTGAGTTACAACGATGGTTTTTCAAGTCATTAGTCCTGGTTAAAATCCTGGCAAGAATTATGACGTATATTATATTTTTTTTATTAGTTGGTTTAGTGTTAGGCTTAGTAGGGGTTGCTTCCAACCCCTCCCCGTACTTTGCTGCTTTAGGGCTGGTAGTTGTGGCAGGGATGGGGTGTGGGGTATTAGTTGGGCATGGAGGCCCCTTTTTATCCTTAGTTCTTTTTTTAATTTATCTGGGGGGAATACTAGTGGTGTTTGCGTATTCAGCCGCTTTAGCGGCTGAGCCTTACCCTGAAACTTGGGGGAGCGGGCCAGTAGCAGTATACATATTAATTTATGTGTTAGGTGTGGTCTTAGTCTCTGGTCTATTCTGGTCAGGGTGGTATCAAACATCTTGGGTACCTGCAGATGAGCTTGGGGTATTTTCTACATTACGGGGGGATATGGGGGGTGTTGCATTAATATACTCGTCGGGAGGAGGAATGTTATTAATTAGTGCGGGGGTGCTGCTTTTAACGCTTTTTGTTGTGTTAGAGTTAACGCGGGGTTTAAGCCGTGGCAGTCTCCGGGCGGTTTAGCATGCAAACAGAAGGGTTACGGCGGCAAGGGTTAGAATAAAAAGTGCAAGATATGTTTTAATTAGTCCTTTTTGAACGTTGCTTGTAGATGTAATAAGGGGTAGGTTATGAGCAATAATATTTTTAGGGCCTACTTTTTCCAGTCAGGTTTGGTCAATTATTTGACTTGCTATAGACTGGCCTAATACTAGGTTTAATTTAGGGGCAAATCGATGCACAATTGTAGGGAAAAAGCCAAGCATATTTGAGAAGTGGTGAAGGGTTAGTTGAGGGGTGGCTTTGTGTTGTTGGGTGGTGAGAGAGGCTAGTTCAAGGGCGATAAGCAGGCCAGCTACTGATACTAGTAGAGCCATTAGTTTTAATGGTAGGGGTATCGACATGACAGGTGTTTTTAGGGGAACAATATTAGAGGTGATTAGTAGTCCTGCAATAATGCTTCCTCAAGCAAGCCGTTTAATAGGGTTAATAACTGCAGGGTGATTTTCATTAATTGGAGGGAGAACATTAAATCGGGGGTGACCTATAGACACAAAAAACACTACTCGTAAGCTATAAATAGCGGTGAAGGAAGTGGCGATAAGGGTAAGGGTAAGGGCCCAGGCGTTCAGGTGGGAGGTGTTTAAGGCTTCAATAATAGCATCTTTTGAGAAAAACCCGGCAAGGAAGGGGGTCCCTGTAAGGGCCAGACTCCCAATAGTGAGGGCGGAGGATGTGAAGGGGGTTAAATGATGCATTCCCCCTATTTTTCGAATATCTTGTTCGTCATTGAGGCTGTGAATAATTGAGCCTGAGCAGAGGAATAGTATTGCTTTAAAGAAGGCATGGGTACAAATATGAAGGAAAGCGAGCTGGGGCTGATTTAGTCCAATAGTCACTATTATTAGGCCGAGCTGGCTGGATGTGGAGAAGGCTACAATTTTTTTAATATCATTTTGGGTGAGGGCACATGTGGCGGTGAAAAGAGTAGTTAGGGCCCCTAGGCAAAGGCATAGAGTAAGTGCTGTTTGGTTATGTTCTAGAAGCGGGCTAAGTCGTACAAGAAGAAAAATGCCTGCAACGACCATAGTACTTGAGTGTAGTAGGGCAGAGACGGGGGTAGGACCTTCCATGGCTGAGGGAAGTCAGGGGTGAAGGCCAAATTGTGCGGATTTTCCGGTAGCTGCCAAAATTAGCCCAATTAAAGGAAAAGTAAGGTCTATATTTTGGGCTACAGCAAATATTTGTTGAAATTCCCAGGAATTGATGTTTGTGGCTATTCAGGCCATAGTAAAGATTAGTCCAATATCGCCGACTCGATTATAAACAACGGCTTGTAAGGCAGCGGTGTTAGCATCGGCTCGGCCGTATCATCAGCCGATTAGGAGGAATGACATAATACCAACGCCTTCTCAGCCAATAAAAAGTTGAAATATGTTGTTTGCAGTGACTAGAATAATTATAGCAATAAGGAAAATTAATAGGTATTTAAAGAATCGGTTTATGTTTGGGTCAGAGTGTATGTATCATGAGGCAAATTCTAGAATAGATCAAGTGACGTACAGTGCAATAGGGGTAAACATAACAGAATAAACATCAAACTTAAAACTTAAGTTTACATCGAAGGTGAGGGTGTTTGTTCAGGTTCAAGTAGTAGTAATGGTTTCTGTACCTTCGCTTAGAAATAGAAATAATGGAAGGAGGCTAATGAGAAAGGCTATTTTTACTGTGGTTTTGACATGAGACAAAGCCCAGCTGTTTTCCCGCGGCTGCGGGTTTAGGGTAGTAAGTACCGGGTATGTTAATAATGAAATTATAATAATTAAACTAGAGGTCATTATTAGGGGGGTAGAATGCATAGCTACTACTTGGATTTGCACCAAGAGTTTTTGGTTCCTAAGACCAACGGATGAGCTGTTATCCTTTAGGAGCTGTTCGAGTGAGCCCCGGGGTTCAACCAGGGTGGCGGAGATTAGCAGTCTTCGTTGCTAGCGAGCCTCTCTCGGTGAATAAGAGGACTTTAACCTCTATTATTAGAATCACAATCTAAGGTTTTTAATTAAACTATATTTACAGCTAGCTCATCCTCAGACTAGGTCTGGTTTTAGGATAAGCAGCATTAAAGGAAGAAGGTGTAGGGCTATAATTAAGTGTTCTCGAGTGTGAGAGGGGTCAAGAGTTGAAATGTGGAGAGGAATGGGGCCCCGCTGAGTTATTAAGAATATATATAACGAGTAACTTGCGGTAATAAGAGTTCCTGCCCCGGTTAGTAGGAGGGTTCATCAGGATCAGTTAAACAAGGATGAAATAATCATGAGCTCTCCTATAAGATTTGGAAGAGGGGGAAGGGCTAGATTTGCAAGGCTCGCAAAGAATCACCATGCTGTTATTAGGGGGAGGGCCATTTGTAGTCCACGTGCTAATAATATTGTGCGGCTATGGGTTCGCTCATAGTTAGTATTAGCCAAACAAAAAAGGGCCGAGGAGGTGAGGCCGTGGGCAATTATTAGGATAAGGGCTCCCGTGAACCCTCAAGGGGTTTGGATAAGGATCCCGGCTACTACTAAGCCCATGTGGCTTACGGAAGAATAGGCAATTAGGGACTTAAGGTCTGTTTGTCGTAAGCAGATTGAGCCAGTTATAATTACCCCCCATAATGCAAAAATAATGAACGGGTAGCTTAGTTCTTTAGAGAGGGGGTCTAATATAATTATTATACGCATCATCCCGTAGCCCCCTAGTTTTAGTAATACTGCAGCAAGTACTATTGAGCCTGCTACAGGGGCTTCAACATGCGCTTTGGGTAGTCAGAGGTGAACCCCATACAGAGGCATTTTAACAAGAAAGGCCATAAGACAGCCCGCTCATCATAGTTTATCGCCGTAAGTGCTTAAATTTAAGGGGCCTGAGTAAGAGATTGTAAGTAATGATAAAGTTCCGGTAGTGTTCTGTAAAAGTAGAAGGGCCACTAGAAGTGGAAGAGAGCCGGCTAGGGTATAAAATAGGAAGTAGGTGCCAGCGTTTAAGCGCTCCGTTTGATTACCTCAGCGGGTAATAATAATGAGGGTGGGGATAAGTGTGGCTTCAAATATTACATAAAACATTAGGATTTCCGTTGCACTGAAAGCAAGGATAAGGAAGATTTGAAGGGATGTTAATAGAGTAATATATATTCGTTGTCGGTTCAGGGGCTCTAGGGCTGTGTGGTTTTGACTCGCGAGAATTATTAAAGGTAATAATCAACATGTTAATACTAGTAAGGGGGTTGATAGAGGGTCAGTTGCTATAATAGAATTAAGGCTAGTTCAACCTGTTTCAGACACATTTTTAAGTCAAGTTAGGCTTATTAAAGCAATAATAAGACTGTGAGCTAGGGTTGTGGTTCAAAGCCATTTGGCAGGGGACAACCAAGTTGTTGGGATCAGCATAATTGTAGGGATGAGAATTATTAGCATTGTAATAAGTTTAGGTTTTGTAGGCGGTCTGTTCCATGTGTGCGGGCAGTGGCAACTAGCAGGGCAAGACCTGCGCTTGCTTCGCAAGCGGAGAAGGCCAGCAGAAGCATGGGGGCCGTTGAGAAGTTGGAAGTATCTAATTGAAGGGTTCAAAGGGAGAGTGCAATGAAAAGAGAGAGTATTATTCCCTCCAAGCACAACAGGGCAGAAAGAAGGTGGGTTCGATGGAATGCTAGTCCTGTAAGTCCTAACATAAAGGCTGCTGAGAAGGCGAAGTGAACGGGAGTCATTAGATGTTTGTGGACTTTAACCACAAGCTTTTGAGCCGAAATCAAATGTTTTTCTTAAACTAAATACCTATTCAGCCCACTCAAGGCCGCCTTGGGCTCACTCATAAATTAAGCCGAGGGTTAATAAAGCTAGTACAGCGGTGGCTCAGAGAAAGGTAGTTACGGGGGAGTCTAGTTGATCTCCTCAGGGGAGTGGTAAGAGGAGGGCAATTTCTAGGTCGAAGAGAAGAAAAAGGATTGCGACTAAGAAGAATCGTATGGAGAAGGGGAGGCGGGCTGAGCCTAGGGGATCAAAGCCGCATTCATAGGGCGACAGTTTCTCGTGGTCGGGGGTTATCTGAGGAAGTCAGAAAGAAACGAGGGCTAGAACAACTGAAAGCAAAATAGTAATAATAACTACGGATGTAATTAGGTTCATTATCTTTCCTTGGGCTTTAACCAAGACCGGGTGATTGGAAGTCACTTATACTTGTTTGATACTAGAAAGATTAAGAGCCTCATCAGTAAATAGAGATATAAAGGAAAAGTCATACAACATCAACAAAATGTCAATATCAGGCAGCGGCTTCAAATCCGAAGTGGTGCTCTGAGGTAAAGTGATATTTAACTTGTCGAAGTAGGCAAACTGCTAGGAAAGTGGAGCCAATAATAACATGAAGTCCATGGAATCCGGTTGCTACGAAGAAAGTTGAGCCATATACCCCGTCGGCAATTGTAAAGGGGGCTTCATAGTATTCTATGGCCTGAAGGAAGGTGAAGTAGAAGCCAAGTAAAATAGTCAGTGCTAGGGAGTGTACTGCTTGCTTTCGTTCTCCCTCTATAATACTATGGTGGGCTCAAGTTACTGTTACACCGGAGGCGAGCAATACAGCTGTATTAAGAAGAGGGACTTCAAAGGGGTCAAGAGGGGTGATGCCTGTTGGGGGTCAGCATCCTCCTAGTTCAGGAGTGGGGGCTAAGCTTGCGTGATAGAAGGCTCAGAAAAACCCTAGAAAAAAGAAAACTTCGGAGGTAATAAAGAGAATTATGCCATAGCGAAGTCCTTTTTGTACAGGAGGGGTATGGTGACCTTGAAATGTCCCCTCTCGTACGATGTCTCGTCATCACTGGTATATTGTTAAAAGTAATAGTACAGTGCCTAGTGTTATTAAAACTGTAGAACGAAAGTGAAATCAGGTTGCAAGTCCTGATGTTATTAATAAAGCGGCGATAGCTCCTGTTAGTGGTCATGGGCTTGGGTCTACTATGTGGTAGGGGTGTGCTTGATGGGCCATTATACATTTTCCTCTAAATAAAGGGTTAATAGAAGTACAAAGACATATGCTTGAATTATTGCGACAGCTACTTCCAGTAGGGTTAGGAGGACTAAAACGATAGTTGTTAAGATTGCCACAGAAGGCATTATGGGGGCGAGCACAAAGGCAGCAGTTGCAATTAGTTGAATTAGTAGGTGACCTGCAGTCAGGTTGGCAGTCAGCCGCACTCCCAGCGCTAAGGGTCGAATAAACAAGCTAATTGTTTCGATAATAATTAAGACAGGAATTAAAGGCGTGGGGGTGCCTTCTGGCAGAAGGTGTCCTAATGATTGGGTGGGTTGGTTACGTATTCCGAGGATTACTGTTGCAAGCCAAAGTGGTACTGCAAAGCCTAGGTTTAAGGAGAGTTGTGTAGTAGGTGTAAAGGTATAGGGGAGTAGGCCAAGCATATTTAGTGTAATAAGAAACAGTATTAGGGAAGTTAATAGCACGGCTCATTTATGGCCGCCCGTGTTTAAAGGAAGAAGGGTTTGGCTTGTAAATCGATTAATAAATCACGCTTGGGCAGTTAATATTCGGTTATTAAGTCAACGGGCAGAGGGGGCAGGATATAGGATTCAGGGTAAAACAAGGGCAATGGCAATTAAGGGGATGCCTAAGTAAACAGGGCTCATAAATTGGTCAAAAAAGCTTAATATCATGGTCAGGATCAGGAATCTCCTTTTGATTTTTCGATGCTTGTAAGTGTAGGCTCATTTGGGTAAACATGGGCTATAACTTTAGTAGGGAGGATGGTAAGGAAAATTAGTCAAGATGCAACTAAAATTAAAAATCAAGGGGTGGGGTTGAGTTGAGGCATATTCGCTAGGGGTGGTTGGTAGGCACCAATCTTTAGCTTAAAAGGCTAACGCTATAACCGGTTTAGCTTCTTAGCGAGGCGTCTTCAAGTATGCGGGAGGATCAGTTTTCAAAGTGTTCTAAGGGTACTGCTTCCACTACGATCGGTATAAAGCTATGGTTTGCGCCACAAATTTCGGAGCATTGGCCATAGAATACACCTGGTCGAGATGCAATAAAGGTTGTTTGATTTAATCGGCCTGGCACAGCGTCCATTTTAATGCCCAGGGCGGGGACGGCTCAGGAATGGAGTACATCGTCGGCGGACACAAGAACTCGAATAGGAGATTCAACGGGAATTACTATACGATGGTCTGCTTCTAATAGTCGAAACTGGCCGGGGGTTAGGTCTTGAGTTGGGATTATGTAAGAGTCAAAACCGAGGTCTTCATAGTCCGTATACTCGTAGCTTCAGTACCATTGATGGCCAACGGCTTTAATTGTTAGAAGGGGGCTATTAATTTCATCTATTAAATATAGAATTCGAAGAGAGGGCAGAGCAATTAAAATTAAGATAACAGCAGGTAGAACTGTTCAAATAATTTCAATTTCTTGTGAGTCAAGGATATATATGTTGGTAAGCTTAGTAGACACTATTGCTACAATAATATATAAAACGAGGGTGCTAATTAAAAATACAATTATTAGGGCGTGGTCATGAAAATGAAGGAGCTCTTCTATAACGGGGGAGGCTGCGTCTTGGAATCCTAGCTGGGAGGGATGGGCCATTAGTAAACAAAACACGCGGGATTTTAACCCACTATTTCGCCTTGACAAGGCGATGTAATTACCTGTTTTACTAGTGTTTTATTAAGAAAGTGACAGATTGGCTATGTGATTGGCTTGAAACCAGTCGAAGGGGGTTCGATTCCTCCCTTTCTCGTTAGGTTGACTGAACTTGTACGAATGCGGGCTCTTCAAACGTGTGGTAAGGAGGAGGGCAGCCGTGTAGCCATTCAACATTAGTAGTGGTTAACTCTACTGCAAGGACTTCCCGTTTAGCAGCAAAGGCTTCTCAGATAATAAATAAAAATATAATGACTGCAATCAGGGAGACGAGGGAGCCAATTGAAGAGACTGTGTTTCATAGTGTATAAGCATCTGGGTAATCTGAGTATCGCCGGGGCATCCCGGCAAGCCCCAAGAAGTGCTGGGGGAAGAAGGTAAGGTTTACTCCAAAGAATATGATGCTGAAGTGGATTTTAGTTCAAGTGTTATGGAGGGTATAACCTGAGAAGAGGGGGAATCAGTGTACAAATCCTGCAATGATGGCAAATACGGCCCCCATAGATAAAACATAGTGGAAATGTGCAACTACATAATATGTATCGTGTAGGATAATATCTAAAGATGAATTAGCTAGGACAATCCCTGTAAGGCCCCCAACAGTAAATAAAAAAATAAATCCCAGGGCTCACAGGAGAGGGGTTTCTCACTTAATTGAGCTGCCGTGCAGGGTAGCAAGTCAGCTAAATACTTTAACTCCCGTGGGAATAGCAATAATTATTGTAGCGGATGTGAAGTAAGCTCGTGTGTCCACGTCCATACCTACTGTAAACATGTGATGTGCTCATACGATAAAGCCTAAGAGACCAATGGCCATTATAGCCCATACTATACCCATATAGCCAAATGGCTCTTTTTTGCCAGAATAATAAGCAACGATGTGGGAGATTATACCAAATCCGGGTAAAATAAGAATATAAACTTCAGGGTGACCGAAAAATCAGAATAGATGTTGGTAAAGGATTGGGTCTCCCCCTCCCGCCGGGTCAAAGAAAGTGGTATTTAAGTTACGATCTGTTAAAAGTATAGTAATACCAGCAGCAAGCACTGGTAAAGAGAGGAGAAGTAATACTGCTGTAATAAGTACGGATCACACAAATAGGGGCGTTTGGTATTGTGAAATGGCAGGGGGTTTTATATTAATAATTGTGGTGATAAAATTGATTGCCCCAAGAATAGATGAAATGCCTGCTAGGTGTAAAGAAAAGATGGTTAGGTCAACGGAGGCTCCTGCATGAGCGAGGTTGCCAGCTAAAGGAGGGTACACTGTTCACCCTGTTCCGGCTCCGGCCTCAACACCCGAGGATGTAAGTAAGAGCAGGAAAGACGGGGGAAGAAGTCAAAAGCTTATGTTATTTATTCGAGGGAAGGCTATGTCAGGAGCACCAATCATTAGAGGGACTAATCAGTTTCCAAAGCCCCCAATCATAATTGGTATTACTATAAAGAAAATTATAACAAAAGCATGTGCGGTAACAATTACATTATAAATCTGGTCGTCTCCTAGAAGAGCCCCAGGTTGGCTTAGTTCTGCTCGGATGAGAAGGCTTAGGGCTGTACCTACTATACCGGCTCAAGCACCAAATACTAAATAGAGGGTGCCAATATCTTTGTGATTGGTCGAGAAGAATCAACGGGTGATGGCCACAGGTAGGATGGCTGAGTTTTAAGCGGTGGATTGTAGTCCCATAAACAGAGGTTAAATTCCTCTTCTTATCAAGCCTTGGGGTGTTACATATTAGATTGCAAATCTAAAGAAGCAGATGAAAGTCTGCCGGGGCTTTTCCCCGCCTCTTTTGTCCGGAAAGGCGGGGAAAAGTAGACTGATGCTCGCTGGTTAGAGCGCTTAGCTGTTAACTAAGAGTTTACAGGATCGAGGCCTGTCTGTCTAGGAAGGCTTTATCTTAATTAAAGTGTCTGTTTTGCATGCAGAAGATGTGGGGTAGTGTCCCGCAAGTCTTAGCAGTAACTGAAAGGTTTTCACTCTCGCTTAGGGCTTTGAAGGCCCTTGGTCTATTACTTAACCTAAGTTACTTAGAGAGTAAAAATTGCGATGAGTGCAGGCATTAAAGGTAATAAACCAAGAGTGGCCGTGGTTGAAGTGGCGACTGGTAGTGTAAGTTGTGTTTGGGAGAGCCGCCAGGGGGTGGCTCCTGAAAGGTTGTTGGGTGATATGGTGAGGGTTATTGCGTAAGACAGACGGAGGTAAAAGTATAGGCTGAGGAGAGCAGTTAAAGCAGCCGCGGTTGCTAGGGGGGCGAGGTCTTGTTTTGTAAGTTCTTGTAAAATTAATCATTTTGGTATGAAGCCTGTTAGTGGGGGCAGGCCTCCCAGAGAGAGCAAAATAAGGGGCGTGAGACAAGTTAGTGCGGGAGCTTTTGACCAAGAGACGGCGAGGGTATTAATATTGGTTGACTTGTTAAACTTAAACACTAGAAATGTTGAAATTGTTATAATAAAATATATTATTAGGGTTAAAAGGGTGAGAGAAGGGAAAAATGGAAGAATCATCACTATTCAGCCCAGGTGTGCAATTGATGAGTAGGCAAGAATTTTGCGTAGCTGGACTTGGTTTAATCCCCCTCATCCTCCAATTAAAGTGGAGGTTAAGCCTAGGGCAATAAGTAGGCTTGTATTAGGATGCGGCATTTGAATGAGTAGAATAAAAGGGGCCATTTTCTGCCAGGTGGAGAGAATTAGCCCTGTAGTTAAGTCAAGGCCTTGTAGTACTTCTGGTAGTCACGCGTGGACAGGGGCCAGCCCTAGTTTTAATGCGAGGGCTATCGTTACAAGCCCGGAGGGTAGGGGGTGAATTATATTTTGGAGGTCTCATTGTCCTGAAAGTCAGGCATTAGTTGTTGTTGCAAATAACAATATAGAGGCCGCAGTTGCTTGAGTCAGGAAATACTTAGTAGTTGCTTCAACTGCCCGGGGGTGATGATATTGAGCTATAAGGGGAATGATGGCGAGGGTATTAATTTCTAGGCCTATTCAGGCTAATAGCCAATGAGAGCTAGCAAAAGTAATTATTGTGCCCAGGCCCAAGCTAAAAAGTAATATAGCTAAAATGTAGGGATTCATTAGCAAAGGAAGGATTTTAACCATCATTTTTGGGGTATGGGCCCAAAAGCTTATTTAGCTGACTTTACTAGGAAATGGTGTAGTGGAAGCACTGAGAGTTTTGATCTCTCCGGGTTGGGTTCGAGCCCCTTTTTTCTAAGGAGATGGAGGGACTTTAACCCTCATTTTTCACTCTATCAAAGTGGCCCTTTACTTCAGGCACAGCTCCTAATTACATCTGTGGGGGTAGGCCTGCTAATGCAATGGGTAGAGCCAGGTGCCAAACCACTAGGGCAAGAGTGAGGGGAAGGAAATTTTTTCAGATTAGATGCATTAACTGGTCGTAACGGAATCGGGGGTATGAGGCTCGGACCCATAGAAAAACAACTGATAGTAATGCTGCCTTCGTTATTAAATTAATGGCCGTGAGCTCAGGAATGGACGGAATATGGGAGGCTCCGAGGAATAAGGTGGCAGATAATGTATTTATGAGGAGAATATTTGCGTACTCTGCAAGAAAAAACAGGGCGAAAGGTCCTCCTGCATATTCTACATTAAAGCCCGAGACAAGTTCAGATTCCCCCTCGGTTAAGTCAAAAGGCGCCCGGTTAGTTTCTGCTAGTGTTGAGATGTATCATATTGCTGCTAAAGGCCAAGCGGGAAGGACCAATCAGACGCTTTCTTGGGTAATATTAAAAGTTTGAAGTGTAAAGCCCCCTGAAAAAATAATAATATTTAAAAGAATAAGGCCGAGGCTTACTTCATAGGAGATGGTTTGAGCTACCGCCCGAAGGGCCCCAATAAGAGCATATTTGGAATTTGAAGCCCAGCCCGAACCTAAAATTGAGTAAACTGCTAGGCTAGACAGGGCTAGAATAAAGAGAATACCAAGATTAAGGTCAAGGATGGGATAAGGAAGGGGCATAGGGGCCCATAAAGTAAGTGCTAAAGTTAAGGCCAGCATTGGGGCAATAAGAAAGAGTATGGGGGAAGATGTGGAAGGTCGTACAGGTTCTTTAATAAATAATTTTACCCCGTCAGCAATGGGTTGGAGTAGGCCGTAGGGGCCTACAATATTTGGGCCTTTTCGTAGTTGCATATAGCCTAATACTTTACGTTCAAGGAGGGTTAAGAAGGCAACAGCCAGTAGAACAGGAACAATATAGGCGAGAGGATTAATTACATGTGTAATAAGTGAGGAAATCATAGTTGAGGAGAGGACTTGAACCTCTGTTAAAAGGGCTTAGGTCTTTTGCAATAACCGGGCTCTGCCACCCCAACATGCCATTATCTCTGGCTGGGTGATATGCCCTCTTACCTAATTTAGTTGATTTCATTAGGTGGGGGTGAGGCGTACTTAAAGAATTGGCCTCTTCTTTTTGGTCCTTTCGTACTAGAAAAGAACATAGCATAGATAGAAACTGACCTGGATTACTCCGGTCTGAACTCAGATCACGTAGGACTTTAATCGTTGAACAAACGAACCCTTAATAGCGGCTGCACCATTAGGATGTCCTGATCCAACATCGAGGTCGTAAACCCCCTTGTCGATATGGGCTCTAAAAGGGGATTGCGCTGTTATCCCTAGGGTAACTCGGTCCGTTAATCGGCATTGCCGGATCTTATTGGTCAGACATTCTGTTATATTGAGTTGCGGCTCTAATATGAAGTAACTGTATTACTATTCCACATGGAGGTTATTTATTTCTCCGCGGTCGCCCCAACCAAAGACATCGAAATAGTGTTCACTAAGTTTTCCTCTTTATCTGGAGATTCTTAACGTGGGCTATTCTATTATCTTAAGCTCCATAGGGTCTTCTCGTCTTATGGTTATATTCCCGCTTCTGCACGGGAAGATCAATTTTATTGACTTGAAAAAGGAGACAGTTAAGCCCTCGTTTTGCCATTCATACAGGTCTACATTTAATAGACAAGTGATTGCGCTACCTTTGCACGGTCAAAATACCGCGGCCGTTAAACTAATGTCACAGGGCAGGCGGGACCTCTTATTTTCGGCTTACAAGAGGCGATGTTTTTGGTAAACAGGCGAGGCTTAAGGTTTGTTTGCCGAGTTCCTTCTTTCTCTTTTAGTCTTTCCTTGGAAACACGCCTGTGTAGGGGTAACGGTTAATAGTGAGGTGTTTTCTAGTTGTCTGATTTGTTACTCAGTTCCCTCTTAATTTGGGGCCGTTAAAGCTCGATGGGAGGTCCGTTTCGATTTACACATGTGTTAGGAGAGAGGCGGTGCTCTCTTATTACTCATATTAGCATTATCTCTTCTATATTTGTATAGAAAGGCCTAGTAAGACTAGGGGAATAAGATTTAATAATCAGTATCTGAGGTTAAATTAACACTTGAGCTTTAACGCTTTCTACTGAGATGGCTGCTTTTAGGCCCACTCGGGTGTTTTACCTTAACTATTATGATCTTTAACCTCCTATAAAAGTTGTGTCTTATTTCAAAAGGGCTGTACCCCTTTTGAATAACTCCCTAAGTTTCTTTATATCACAAAGAGTAGTACTGGTGTGAATGAAGAAGCTGAGGGGCTGAACTTCTATTCATATCCTAGGCAACCAGCTATAACTAAGTTCGGTAGGTCTATCACCTCTACTCAAAGCTCTTCCCACTCTTTTGCGACAGAGACGGGTTGGCCCTATTAATAGGCTGTCTTGGAGTAGCTCACTTAGTTTCGGGTAACAAACTAAAGCGCGCTTTGCTTGAGTTACACTAGCTAAATCATGATGCAAAAGGTACGAGATTTAATCTCTGCTTTTTTTATCTTCACTGAGTTGTTTCATTTCTCTTTCAGCATTCCCTTGCGGTACTTTCTTTATGGCTCCACAGTCCTTTTTTCATCGCCTGTACTAAAGGGGAAAAATGGTTTGTTTTATTTATTTTACTGTTTTAGGGGTTATTTAAAATGGGTTGTTGTTTTTGTAAATTTGGGCTAGCTGTTAGGTTCAGGGTAATCTGATTTGCACAGATGACTCCTCAGTGTAAGGGAGGTGCTTTACTATCTTAGCTATACTCTGATTTGTCCAAGTGCACCTTCCGGTACACTTACCATGTTACGACTTGCCTCCCCTTTTTGGTAAGCTTATATTAATTATTGAAATGATTAATTTTGGGGAGAGTGACGGGCGGTGTGTGCGCGCTTCAGGGCCAGTTTCAGCAAAACACTCTATTTTTTACTTACTACTAAATCCTCCTTCATATGAACGTTTCAGTACATTTTTCGTATTCCCTTCTGGAGGGAATGTAGCCCATTTCTTCCCTTTCCATACGCTACACCTCGACCTGACGTGCTGGGCTGTGCCAATTTTGCTTACTATTAACCCTTCACAGGGTAAGCTGACGACGGCGGTATATAGGCGGGTAAAACAAGAAAAGGTGAGGTTAGACGGGGATTATCGGTTCTAGAACAGGCTCCTCTAGGGGGATCTAAAGCACCGCCAAGTCCTTTGGGTTTTAAGCTAATGCTCGTAGTACCCGGGCGGATAGCTGGTGTATATGGCTATCAATGTTTACGGTTAAGCATAGTGGGGTATCTAATCCCAGTTTGTGTCTTAACTTTCGTGGATTCAACTTTATTAAGGCCACCTTCGTAGTTGGGCTTCTAACTTTTGAATACGTATAACAGTCCTAAAAGTATTCGGCCTTAGTATTTTATATTTTTAACCACGCTTTACGCCGGCATTTATCAACTTGGGCCTCTCGTTTAACCGCGGTGGCTGGCACGAGTTTTACCGGCCCTCTTAACTCTAACTAAGTCAAGCTTTCACTTAGGGCTTAATGTTTATCACTGCTGAATTCCCTTGAGGGTGTGGCTAAGCAAGGTGTCATGGGCCTTATTATGTGCCTGATACCAGCTCCTTGTTCCCAAACAGGGAACTATTAGGGCATTCTCACGGGGGTGCGGATACTTGCATGTGTAAATTGGGTTAAAGTTGACAATAAAGTCAGGACCAAGCCTTTGTGCTTACGGAGCTTTCTAGGGCTCATCTTAACATCTTCAGTGTCATGCTTTGGGTTAAGCTACGCTAGC